CCCCCCCCCCCCGTTTAAAATGCCCCTAAACATCAACTAAATCCCCCAAATAAAATCCAACGTCGGGGGTTTTTCGCATCATTAACTCTCCTCTTTAATTTTAATATCTACTTAAGTTACTGTAGTTTAAATAAAACATTGAATTGTGGTTTCAAAAATGCTTTACAGCCAGTAACCATGGCACCTTTTCGAGCATCTTTACTTATATTCTTTCTCTCCTCCCTGTTTCTCCCCTCTAGACTATATCTTTTTTCATCCTCAATTTCAATTCTTCTTTCATGACATATCCTCTCTATCTCTTCTACTCACATCTCCCTTTCCTTAATTATAGACCCTCAAGGGCTTCTATTTATGTCTGTAATTATATTTATTTCTGGGAATGTCCTAATATTCTCAAAGTCTTATATAAAAGAAGAACAAAACATTACCCGTTTTACTCACCTCACTATCCTATTTGTTCTCAGAATAAACATATTAGTTTTATTTCCTCATCTAATAATCTTACTATTAGGATGAGATGGCCTAGGAATTACCTCTTTCCTTTTAATCATTTACTACCAGAACCCTAAATCCCTAGCTGCCGGCATATTCACCGCTTTAACAAACCGTATTGGAGATGTCTTAATTCTAGTCAGAATCGCCTGACTCCTACAAAACGGAAACTGAATTATTACTAATGTCTGAATAAATGAATATTCCTCAATCATTATCATATCTCTAACCATTGCAGGAATAACTAAAAGAGCTCAAATTCCTTTTTCCAGCTGACTCCCAGCAGCTATAGAAGCTCCTACTCCTGTTTCAGCCTTAGTCCACTCATCTACCCTAGTAACCGGAGGAATTTTTCTTCTGATCCGCTTCTTCCCCTTTTTAAATCAATTACAATTCTTTAACTCCTTTCTACTAATTATAGCCTCTCTTACTATACTAATAGCAGGGTTATCTGCAATAACTGAAATAGATATAAAAAAAGTAATTGCTCTTTCAACATTAAGACAATTAGGCTTAATAATAATAAGCTTAGCACTAGGGATACCCTCCTTAACCCTTTTCCATCTACTAACCCATGCACTATTCAAAGCACTTCTTTTTATTACAGCAGGAAGAGTTATCTTATACGCTTCTCATAATCAAGATCTTCGTTTGATAGGCTTATCAAGCCCTTCCATTCCTATAACTTCTACCTCAATATTAATTGCCAATATAGCCTTATTTGGGGCCCCTTTTTTAGCTGGTTTTTATTCTAAAGACCTAATTTTAGAAGAAATTTTATTAAACCAGTCCAACTCATTAATCTTTTTTATCGCCTTTTTTGCTACAGGCCTTACCGCCGGTTACTCCCTTCGAATAATAATAATAATTCTATGAGCACCAAAACACTCTATTCCTTGTTCAAATCTAACAGATAAAGATTTTCCAATCATCACTCCTATATTTTTAATAACCTTTACAGCTATTTTAGGAGGGAGAATACTAAATTGAATTCTAATTAACCCTAGTCAACCTTTAATTCTTCCTTTCTCACAAAAAATCCTTACTCCAATTGTGATTATGATAGGGCTAATAATAGCCTGGCTATTTTCAAGCCCAAATTTAACACCCATATTTATTAAGACACCCTTAACCCTACACTCTTCTTCTTCTATATGATTCCTAGTTCACCTCTCTACACAAAATGTAATCGCCTCTCCTTTAAAATCCTCTCATCTACTATCCTTAACAAGAGAAAATGGGTGACTAGAACTATCAACCAGTCAAGGCACACTCCTTACTCTAACCTCAATCTCCTCTAAAATCCAACTAATTCAATCTAAAATATTTAATAAATTACTTCTAATTAGAATCTTTACTACAATCCCTTTAGTAATATTCTTGTGCCTTGGTAGCTTAAATTTAAAGCAAAGCATTGAAGCTGCTTAGATGATCTTTATCCCAAAGCAATATAAATAGTATAATATATTACATAAGTTTTTCGTACTTAAAATACAGAATATTCTGTTTTATATAACTATAATCCCAGAAAGTAGTTTAAATAAAACTCTGCCTTTGGGAGGCAAAATTCCATCCCCTGGCTCTCTGAAAGCTATAGAAGCCGAAATTATAGGCATTGGTCTTGTAAGCCAAAAGGTGAAATTTTTCCTATAGCTATGACCATTCACATATTACTCCCTATCCTTGTATCTTCCTCCCTAATATCCTTTATTCTTCAACGACGGCATCTACTAATAGCACTTTTAGCCTTAGAAAGAACCACACTAATAACCATAATCTTTGCAGCCTCTATCTACGGTGCCCCTTCTCAATTTAATATTATCATCATTTTAGTTATTATAACTTTAGCTGCTTGCGAAGCAAGCCTTGGCTTAGCATTAATAGTAATTATAACCCGTTCCTACGGTTCTGACTCTGTAAAACTTCTTTCCATCAACAAATGCTAATATTAGTTATTCCTTTACTTTCTTTGCCCCTACTTCCAAATGCCTGATTTATCTCCTCTTCCTTTATTTTTATTCTATTCCCTGTCGCCCTAATTTATCTGACAAATCCTTACCCTTGAACTCTTACCTTAAGATCTCTATGCTCAATAGACTTAATAAGATCTTCCCTTATCATGCTTACTTTATGGATCTCAAGCCTAATAATCCTAGCAAGCTATAAGATTAAACACTCAAATAAGCTTCCCCAAAACTTTATTGCTATATCTATACTCTTAAGAATCTTTTTAATCTTAACCTTTTCATCAAGAAATCTAATTCTCTTCTATATTTTCTTTGAAAGTTCCCTAATCCCTATTTTAATTCTAATCCTGACCTGAGGCTATCAACCAGAACGATTACAAGCCAGAATATACTTAATAATATATACCTTAACAGCCTCCCTACCAATACTGGTAATAATTTTTTTAATTTACTCCAAAAATAATCACTTGTCATTCCTCCTTCAGTCTTGAAGTACCCCCTTACCCAATTTAATTAATAGTTGATGAGTAATCTTAATTCTGGCCTTTCTAGTAAAAATACCTATATTTTCACTCCATTTATGACTTCCTAAAGCCCATGTAGAGGCCCCAGTAGCAGGATCAATAATCCTTGCAGGAGTTTTATTAAAACTAGGAACATATGGCTTAATACGAATATCCTTAATCTTTACACAAACAAATAAACAATTCTCCTCTTTTATTACCCCTTTAGCGCTTTGAGGCGCTGTTATTACTAGCCTAGTCTGTATACGTCAAACAGATTTAAAATCACTTATTGCTTACTCTTCCATTGGCCATATAGGAATCCTTTTAGCAGGAATCCTGAGCTCTACACAATGAGGATGACAAGGTGCTATATCAATAATAATTGCTCACGGACTTTCTTCCTCCGCACTATTTCTTTTAGCAAATTCTACTTATGAAATTACACATACTCGAAGAATTTTTTTAACCAAAGGAATTATTATTCTTTTCCCTACTCTTACCTTATGGTGATTTATTGCTACAGCTGCAAACATGGCAGCCCCTCCCTCTATTAACCTACTTAGGGAAATTCTTCTTATCACAGCCACTCTATCCCAAACGATGATTCTAGCGATTTCCTTAATAGCCCTAAGATTCCTAACAGCCGCTTATTCCTTATTCTTATTTGCTGCTACTCAACATGGAGCAACTGCCCCCTCATCAATTTATCTTCCCCCTTTAAATTCATCTTTTTTTCTAAATTCTAGCCTTCACTTAATTCCCATTTTCCTTCTTATTTCAAAACCCGAAATCATTTGTAATTGACTTTAACCTTATAGTTGAACCTACAACATTAAATTGCAGCTTTAAAAGTGTATCCTTACTAAGGTTTAGTAGAATAAGCTAAATTAAGCTATTGGGTTCATACCCCAAACATGAGATTTCCTCTTCTACTATACAGTTTGATTCTAGCTCAATATTAGCTCTTCCTAAGAAAAACACATGCAAACCCTTATAATCCCGTGAAAGATCATTTTTAGTTAAAAATTTAATATCCATAATTTAAAACATGATAAAAGATCAATTTCATCATAATAATACCTTAAAGCACTCTCACGCCTGCAGTGATTAATTCTGTGAAGACTAGAAATACAGCCCCGGCTATAGGAACCTAGAGTTGGTAAAATCCGTGCCAGCTACCGCGGTTAAACGGCAGACTCAAGCTAATAATCTCGGAAACTATGGCTTCAGATAAAAACCTTTTCAAAAGAAGTCTAATTCTATCAACTTTTCAAACCCAAATATATCTTTATATCATCCCATGAAAGCCTAAATAAAAACAAGGATTAGATACCCTTTTATTCTAGGCCCAAAATTATCCAGGGCACTACAAACACAGGTTTAAAACCCAAAGAACTTGGCGGTACCTAAATCCAATCAGGGGAACCTGTCCTTTAATTCGACAATCCACGAAAATTTTACCTTCTTTTGAACCCTCAGCTTGTATACTGCCGTCGTCAGCCCACCATAAAAATGTAAGTGAGCAAACAGACTTTTATCTTCACGTCAGGTCAAAGTGCAGCCTATAAGAAGGAAGAGATGGGTTACAATTTTAAATCTAAATATGAATTATTAATGAAAATAAATATAAAAGTGGACTTGAAAGTAATTAAAAGTAATATACTTTTATGAATATGGCAACCTAAGGTGTGCACACATCGCCCGTCACTCTCGCCGAAAGGGGAGATAAGTCGTAACATAGCAGGTGTAATGGAAATTGTACCTTCAAAATACAGCATCTAAAGAATGCCTTTCACTTACACTGAAAAGAGAATTTTTAAAATTTATTTTGAAACATCTTAAATCCCTAATTCTTCTTAATTTTTAAATAAAAATCTACCTATAATTCTATCATCTAAAACTCTCACTATCTTAGTACTGCAAAGGAAATAATAAATTATTAATAAGTAAAAACAAAACCTTATACCTCGTGCATTATGGCTTAGCAAGTCAACTCTAATTCTAGTCTATCCCGAAATCTTAACGAGCTGATAAATATTTGTATAAGAACTCACTATCGCATGTTTCAAAATGCCTAGAAAAATTTTATCAGAAGCTACATACCTACCGCGCAAGACTATAGCTGGTTCCCTAAAAGCTTCACATTAGTGAAACAAGATACATTCTCTGATAAATAATAAAGGAAAAGCTCTATTATAAAAGCCAATTTTTAAATCAAACCCCTAAAGTAAGCTTAGAAACTGCTAACTTTCAAATAACGTTATAGTATAAAAACCTTATTTACAAAATTATAAAAAAAATTGCTACATCATACTAGGGATTATATATCAATTTTTTTAAATAAAAATTCTGCTAAGATTAGTATTTATCCCCCTCCTTAATATTTATAAAATTCTTTTTCCCTCTAGACAAAAACTCCTTATTATAAGGAACTCGGCAAACCCAAGCTCCGACTGTTTAACAAAAACATTGCCTCTTGATTTATAAATAAGAGGTTCATCCTGCCCAATGACTCTAGTTCAATGGCCGCGGTACCCTGACCGTGCAAAGGTAGCATAATCACTTGCCCCTTAATTAGGGGCTGGCATGAATGGACACACGAAAGCTTAACTGTCTCATAATAATTAATAAAAATTAATCTTTAAGTGAAAAAGCTTAAATTCTATTGCAGGACAAGAAGACCCCGTTGAGCTTTATTCTCTATAGACCATTACTAGTATTCTCTATATTATAAACCTAAAAAAGAATTTAGTTGGGGTGACTAAGGAACATCAAAATCTTCCTCTTACTAACCAGGGTTATTTCCCAAAACAATTGACCCATAATCATGAACAAAAAAATAAGCTACCACAGGGATAACAGGCTAATCTTTCTCAAGAGCCCAAATTGTCAGAAAGGATTGGCACCTCGATGTTGGCTTAGGGGCCCCTAATAGTGCAGAAGCTATTAATGGTAGGTTTGTTCAACCTTTAAAACCCTACATGAGCTGAGTTCAGACCGGCGTAAGCCAGGTTAGTTTCTATCCTCAATTCTAATATTTACATAATAGTACGAAAGGACCTTATTGTAATAAAAATTTTAATAATCATGAAATCAACTAATTTCTTTTAACAAAAACTCCTTAGAAAAAATACAATAAGTTGGCAGAGTAGTGCATTTGATTTAGGATCAAAATATAGAATTTATTCTACTTATTAAGAACCTTAAAGCCACCCTAGTTTAACTAAGAACATTTGGTTTGCATCTAAAAAGTGGAATCTTTCCGAGTGACATCCTAGGATTATTGTTTCGGAAACACTTGATTTTGAAAGTCAATAATAAAGGTTCAACTCCTTTATAATCTTTATCTAAAGTGGCAGAAAAATGCATTAGGTTTAAGCCCTAATAATGAGGCCTACCTCCTTAGATAATGCACCTCCTTATCTGTATCTTAATTAATTATCTATTAGTAATAGTAGCAATAGCCTTTTTTACCTTATTAGAACGAAAAGTTCTAGGCTACATCCAAATCCGAAAAGGACCTAATAAAGTTAGACTAATAGGGTTACCTCAACCATTCGCCGACGTAATTAAACTTTTTACTAAAGAAGTCTCCTTTCCAAGATCCTCTAATCTGTATCCTTTCATTTTCAGCCCTATAATAGGGTTAGCTTTAGCCCTTCTTTTCTGGTCTCTTTATCCCTATTCCTCCCCTTTATTTTTCCCTATATATGGGGCCCTCCTCTTCCTATGCATCTCAAGACTAAACGTTTACGCCACCTTAATTGCAGGATGAGCCTCAAACTCAAAATATGCTCTCTTAGGAGCAATCCGAAGAATTGCACAAACAATCTCCTATGAAGTTAGCATAGCACTTATTTTATTAAGCGCCTTAATCATCCTTCTTTCTTTCAATTTAATCCTAATGACTTCCTCTCAATGATCCTCTATTTCACTTCTACTTCCCCCCTTATTTATAATTTGATTTATTACTACTTTAGCAGAAACAAACCGTACTCCCTTTGATCTCTCTGAAGGAGAGTCAGAACTAGTCTCAGGTTTCAATGTAGAATTTAGAGCAGGAAGATTCGCTCTAATTTTTATAGCAGAATATACTAATATTTTAACTATAAGTTTATTTACTTCAGTTTTCTTCTTTGGTATAATCCCTTTAGGAATATTTACAGACATCCCTTTAGTACTAAAAACAATATTTTTCGCCTTTCTCTTTATTTGAGTTCGAGGAACTCTTCCTCGAATGCGATATGATAAATTAATAAATTTAGCATGAAAAAGATTCCTTCCTCTCTCACTATCTATAATAATTTTATCAACCTCATTAATTATTACTATCTAGATATCGCGCCGGGCATGAACGGATAACTCTGATGATGTTAATCACGAGAGTCTCACTCTCCGATATCAGAAACCACTAGAGAGCTATATCTCAGCATTGGCCTTTTAATCCAAAGAAAATAATCTCTTTATTTCTAGTGAATGACAACAAGATTTTATCCAGTAATTTTAGCCACAGTAATCCCCCCAATAGTTTTCGCTATTGCCTGAATTTTAAGTAATCGACCGCTCCCATCAATAAATAAACTCTCTCCTTTCGAATGCGGATTTGATCCAAAAAACAACGCCCGACTTCCTTTCTCCCTCCGATTTTTTCTTCTCGCAGTCCTATTCTTAGTATTCGACATTGAGATTGTACTCTTAATACCTATTCCTCTCTCTCTATTTTTAAATCCAATAACAACCCTTTTAGGAACTACAATTTCTATCATTATCCTAATACTGGGGTTAATTCATGAATGGAATGAAGGATCCCTAGACTGATCATCCTAACAAAATATGTTAGGAACAAAATATGACTTCTAATCATATATTGAGCCGTTCGATTCGGCTCATATTTTTATGACAGTTTTTACTCCCGCTACTCCTCTTTTTATTAGTACACTTATTTTAAGAACCCTTCTATCAGTCTCAGCTTCCCATTGACTCCTATTATGACTAAGACTAGAATTAAACCTTCTAAGATTTATTCCTCTTATTATAGTATCAAAATCTCTACAAGAAACAGAAGGAGCTATTAAATACTTTATAGCTCAAGCTCTCGGTTCAGCCTTAATTCTGTTAGGAGCCTTAATAATCTTCAATCCTTTCATCTCTCCCCAAGTTAGAGTAATTCCAATTGTACTAGGGGCGATAAATAAACTAGGACTTGCACCTTGCCACTTCTGATTCCCAAACGTAATAGCCTCAATTTCCTGATTCGCCTGCTTAATTCTAACAACCTGACAAAAAATTATTCCATTAATAATCCTAATCTTTCTCCCTCTTACTCACATCACCTCATTCTTAATAATCACTGGAGCACTCAGAAGTTTAATTGGAGGAATTGGAGGGATAAATCAAACATCCTTACGTCCCCTACTAGCTTACTCATCTATTGGACATTTAGGGTGAATAATCTGTACAAGCACTATTTCCTCTTCAATAGCAATCATTTATTTTTGCTCTTACATTTTAGTCATCCTTCCAATTATACTTCTTTTGATATCAAAAAACATTTTCTCCAATATTCAATTATTTTCTACATTTAAATCCAAACACTCATTTCAATTCTCTGCTGCAATTCTATTTATGTCCTTAGGCGGACTACCCCCACTATTCGGATTCTTTCCAAAATGAATAGCTATCCAATCTATAGCCACAAGAAACATACTTTTCCTTCCATTAATCCTAATTCTGGGGGCCTTAATAAATTTATACTTCTATCTAAATCTATCTTTTCCTATACTAATTAATCTACTAAACCCTTCATTTATAAAAAAAAAAGAAAAAATTACCCTATCTTCTATTTCTTCTTTAATTCTGGGAATTAGACCGATTTGCTTATTTCTAATTTATGCGTTGACTCTACTCAACTAATCACAAAGACATTGGAACTTTATACTTTCTAGTAGGAATTTGAACAGGTCTAGTAGCCACTAGAATAAGACTCTTAATTCGAGCTGAACTCGGTCAACCCGGAACTCTTTTAGGCGACGACCAAATTTATAACTGCTTAATTACAGCTCATGGATTACTAATAATATTTTTTGTAGTACTCCCTATCTTAATAGGAGGGTTTGGAAATTGACTAGTTCCGTTAATACTAGGAGCACCAGACATGGCCTTTCCTCGTATTAATAACCTAGGATTTTGATTAATCCCTCCCGCAGTCATTCTTCTTGTTATATCAGCCTTTATTGAAAAAGGCGCCGGAACAGGATGAACAGTCTACCCTCCTCTTGCATCTAATATCGCCCATGCAGGCCCATGTATTGATCTAGCCATTTTTGCCCTTCATCTCTCAGGTGTTTCTTCAATTCTAGCATCTATTAACTTCATTACGACTGTAATAAATATACGATATAAAGGTTTACGACTTGAACGAGTTCCTTTATTCGTATGAAGAGTAAAATTAACAGCAGTTCTTCTTCTTCTATCTATTCCTGTCCTTGCCGGAGGGTTAACTATACTTCTTACAGACCGAAATTTAAATACTTCCTTCTTCGACCCAGCAGGGGGAGGAGACCCAGTACTATACCAACACCTATTCTGATTCTTCGGCCACCCAGAAGTTTACATTTTAGTACTTCCAGGGTTTGGGCTAATTTCTCATTTAGTAGCTCACCATTCAGCTAAACTCGAACCATTTGGCTCCTTAGGAATAATTTATGCTATGATAGGAATTGGTTTAATTGGCTTCCTAGTATGAGCCCACCATATATTTACTATTGGGATAGACGTAGACACTCGAGCATACTTCACAGCAGCAACTATAATTATTGCTGTCCCAACAGGAATTAAAGTATTTAGGTGATTAGCCACTATTCACGGGTCAAAAATCAAATATGACACCCCCATACTCTGAGTATTAGGATTTATTTTCTTATTTACAGTAGGAGGACTTACTGGAATTGTAGTAGGAAACTGCTCCCTCGACATTATAATACATGACACTTACTATGTAGTGGCCCATTTCCACTACGTTTTAAGACTAGGAGCCGTATTTGCCATTTTTGGGGGAATCACTCATTATTTCCCTCTATTTACAGGTGTAACCCTTCACTCCCGATGATCAAAATCTCATTTCTTCATGATATTTACAGGAGTAAATCTTACTTTTTTCCCCCAACACTTCTTAGGACTTAGAGGTATACCACGACGATACTCTGACTACCCAGACGTTTACACTACATGAAATGTTCTCTCTTCAATTGGAGCTTTCATTTCTTTCTCTTCTCTTCTATTTTTCATTTTCCTAATATGAGAAGCCCTAGCTTCTCAACGAGGTGTTCTAGCTTCCCCTCACATGCCTACAGCCCTAGAATGACAAGAAACTCTTCCTCTAGACTATCACATATTCCAAGAAACAGGTCTAATTACTTCCCCCTCATTCTCAGCATCTTCTCTATATAAGCAGAAGCCAATTTTGGCATCTAACTGTTAATTAGAAGCTAGTCTTCCAGACCTGCTTAGATGGCCCACTGAGGACAATTAATATTTCAAGACGCTGCCTCACCTATCATAATTCAATTAGTAGCTCTTCATGACCACGCACTTACTATTATAATTATAGTTGTGTCTCTAGTTCTCTATATACTTTATAGGATTCTAACTAATAAATTTACATGCCGAACACTATTAGAAGCACAAGAAATTGAAACCATTTGAACAGTTCTTCCGGCCACAATTTTAGTTGTACTTGCTCTGCCCTCCCTGCGCCTTCTCTATCTCATAGACGAAATTTCCCAGCCTACTCTAACAGTAAAAACAATTGGTCATCAATGATACTGAAGATATGAATACTCAGACTTCTTAAATTTAGAATTTGATTCTTATATACTTCCTACTGAAGAACTTCAAGACGGTGAATTTCGATTACTAGAAGTTGATCACCGAATGGTAATTCCGATACAAACAGAAGTCCGCCTTTTAGTAACTGCTGCAGACGTAATTCATTCATGATGTGTACCCAGTTTAGGAATTAAATTAGACGGAATTCCTGGACGACTAAACCAAACAACTCTCTCTATTAACCGACCAGGAATTTTCTATGGCCAATGCTCAGAAATATGTGGAGCCAATCACTCATTTATACCAATTGCTTTAGAAGTAATTGATCATCCCTCTTTCACCCAATGAGTTATAACATTTAGAGAATAGAATTCTAGTTAAATTATAATATAGGACTGTCAGCCCTAAGTTACTAAAAATAGTGAATTCTGAATGCCTCACTTAGCACCCCTAAACTGAATCCTTCTACCCCTTTTCTTCCTATTTTCCTTACTTTTGCTCGCTTCAATTACCTGATGAAGTCAATTAACTTACGTCCCTCAACTTAAATCTGGTCAAACTCACTCTATGTCCCCTTGAAAATGAAACTAAAAAGATGGCCGAGTTATAGGCAGAAGATTGTAATCCTTCCCACGGGCTTTCCCTCTTTTTACTTTCTCAGTATAAATTTGTACAATTGCCTTCCAAGCAATAAGTTTGATATTCAAAGAAAGTAATGATCCGCCAACCTTTCCATGTATTAGAATATAGACCATGACCATTTTTAGTCGCCGTTGGTGTTTTAGCCATCACGTGTGGTGCCGCAGCATGATTTCATAATCATGGTGCCTTATGCCTAATTATTGGTTTAACACTTACCACTTTAACATCAATTATTTGATGACGAGACGTAATTCGTGAAGGAACTTATCTAGGCTTCCACAGATCCGTAGTATCTAGAGGCCTACGCTGAGCGATAATTCAATTTATTCTTTCAGAAGTCCTCTTTTTTGCAGCTTTCTTTTGAGGATTTTTCCACAGAAGTTTAGCCCCTACCCCAGAAATTGGGTGCACCTGACCCCCTACAGGAATTAACCCTATTAATCCTTTCTCTATTCCTTTATTAAACACAGCTGTTCTCTTAGCGTCCGGGGTGACAGTAACTTGAGCTCATCATAGAGTAATAAACAAATCTCGAACTGAAACTCTTCAAGCTCTTTCCCTTACAGTAGTTCTAGGAATTTACTTTTCTTTCCTACAAGCAGGCGAATATATAGAAGCTCCTTTTACTATTGCAGACAGAGCCTACGGCACCTTGTTTTATGTATGTACAGGCTTCCACGGAATACATGTTCTAGTTGGCACCATATTTTTATCGGTATGCTTAATTCGAACATTTCTATACCACTTCTCTGATGGACATCATTTTGGATTTGAAGCAGCAGCCTGATACTGACATTTTGTAGATGTAGTTTGAATCTGCTTATATCTCTCTATCTACTGATGAGGTTCTTAATATTGTAAAATAGTGTACGGAGCACGAAAGTCTTTGATCCTTTAAGCCTTGGTTCAATTCCATGATTTACAAATGACTTTGTCTCTAATTTTATCATTTATAGCAACCCTGACCTTTTCCCTAATGCTTTCCTTCAATCCTGTAACCCAAGGAACATTCATCCTTCTAATTGCCCTAACCTCTACTGTAATATTACTACTAATGTCTTCTTGATATGCAATCATTCTATTTCTAATTTACATCAGAGGTATATTAGTAATATTTGCCTATTTTTCTGCCACTTCCCAAAACTCCAAATTAGAAATTAATTTTTTATTCCCCTCCATAATCTTAATATTCCTAATATTTATAATAATTTTTATTCTAACCCCTCCTCATTTAAATTCAAACTTCTTCCCTTCTTTAGTTAATTCTCAAAGAGATCTATTTATTTCATCAAACATCCCTATTTTAATTTTTCTAATTTCTACTCTCTTTCTAGCCTTAATTTGCATTGTAAAAATCTGTTTAAAAGACAAAGGACCTTTACGTCCATTCATTATATATGTTTAAACCCATCCGTAAATCAAACCCCGTCTTAAAAATTCTAAACACAGCCTTAGTAGACCTTCCAGCCCCAATCAATTTATCAACTTGATGAAACTTTGGGTCCTTATTAGGACTTTGCCTTGTCCTACAAATTGCTACAGGACTCTTCCTCTCAATACATTATGCATCAAATATAGACATTGCATTTTCTTCAGTAATCCATATCACTCGAGATGTAAACTTCGGTTGATTAATCCGAGCCCTTCATGCTAACGGAGCATCTGCATTCTTCCTTTGTATATATCTTCATATAGGACGAGGATTATACTACTCCTCTTTCAAATTAAAAGAAACATGAAATATTGGAGTAATTCTCTTCATTCTAACTATAGCAACAGCTTTTGTAGGCTACGTCCTTCCATGAGGCCAAATAAGATTTTGAGGTGCCACAGTTATTACCAATTTATTTTCAGCAATCCCATACATTGGTCAAGATTTAGTTCAATGATTATGAGGAGGATTTAGAGTAAGTAATGCAACTCTAAATCGCTTCTTTGCCTTCCATTTTCTTCTTCCTTTTATTTTAGCAGCAATATCTGCTATTCATCTTCTATTCCTCCACCAAACAGGATCTAACAATCCCTTAGGACTATGCAGTGACTCTGACAAAATTCCATTCCACATTTATTATTCCGTAAAAGACATTGTGGGATTTATTGTCCTTTTAATAGCCTTAATCCTATTTTGTCTTCTATGCCCTAATCTTTTAATTGACCCAGATAACTTTCTTCCAGCCAACCCATTAGTAACCCCTGCCCACATTAAGCCAGAATGATACTTTCTTTGAGCCTATGCAATTCTCCGGTCCATTCCTAATAAACTTGGAGGGGTATGTGCTATATTCTTAGCTATCTTATTAATATTCACTCTCCCTTTCACTCCTCAACAACGACGAGGAAATCAATTCTACTTTCCAAATCAAATTCTATTCTGGATATTCTCCACAAATTTCCTCCTCCTTACATGAATTGGGGGCTGCCCAGTTGAAAGACCTTTCATTACTTTAGGATCCCTATTTACCGCCTTCTACTTTATATTTTTTATCCTAAACCCTATTTTATTTTTCCTTTGAGACCTCCTTTTATCCCCTCCAAAATATAACTTTAAGTTAATTTAAACTAAAGGTCTTCAAAGCCTTCAATGGAACTATCCAAGTTATGATGATAATAGACATCTTTTCATCCTTCGATCCAGGACTTAGAAACATTAATTCTAATCTATTCTGAATCCCAATAATTTTAATCCCTTTCCTCTTAAACCTCTCTTTATGAGTAATACCCACTCGCTCCTTTTGACTTTCATACAGCCCTATTAATCTAATCTTCCTTCAACTTTCCCGAACTTCTAGTATTCATCTAAAAGGCCTATCTTCATTGGTAACCCCTTTATTTATCTTTGTCATGTTTATCAACTTTATAGGGTTAGTTCCTTATATGTTTAGAGCCTCAAGTCACCTACTATTTACTTTATCTTTGGCTCTTCCTCTTTGACTTTCATTAATTATTTCAGGAATTCTTCATTCTCCCTCTTCATTTGCTGCAAGACTTCTTCCTAGGGGAGCCCCAACATGGCTAAACCCCTTCCTAGTCTTAATTGAAACCATTAGAATCTCTGTTCGTCCTCTAACCCTTGCATTTCGTTTAGCTGCAAATATAAGAGCAGGACATATTGTTTTAAGACTAGTTGGGCTCTATGCAACCACTGCGCTATTTTCAAGAATCTCTTCCTTCGCCCTTCTTCTTGCCATTCAAACAGGCTATTTTATATTTGAAGTAGCCATCTGTTCCATTCAAGCTTATATTTTTTGTCTCCTTATCTCGATATATGCTGATGACCACCCAATAAGATAAGATAATTAGCAACTTAAAACAAAGAACAAAGAACAAATAGCAAATAATGCATTATGGTTTCGGCCCATAAAGAGGAATTTTCCTTTGTTTTATATTTATATCTACATATATATATATATATATA